CATCTAAAGCTACTTGCTTTTTAGATGATCCCTCTAGAAGAGGGGGATTCTATCAAATCTTTCTAGTCTCTAGTCTAGTTACTTCGTTCCCTATTTCTTTTCTACTCGTGGGATCCTAAGGAAAATAATTTTGTTTCTACCGAGCTGAAACAAGAAGCTGAGGGTTCTAGTAAACCAAAACCATCATTTTCTAGCTATTTGGCTTCAATCTCCCCCTTTTTCAGCGCAAAAATTGAAGATTTAGTTACGATTGAAAGTTTTGTACTATCATCCATAGATCCTTTATTCATACTCATTCAATTGGAAAAATTGAACCAATCAAAAAAATTATGCTTCTCGACTCCATAATCCAAATTTTTTATTAAGATTCTGATTGCCTTTTGGATAGAAATCGTGAGAATGTATATTCTTTCCTCAAATGTCCTATTGAGGGGGAAAGGATTAAATCTTTTTAAGAAATAAAGTTTTTGATCGGAATATGAAAAAAACGGAAAGACCCCTTAACTATTTAAGTTGTTAATAGAACGAATCACACTTTTACCACTAAACTATACCCGCTACATATTCATTATTGGATATGAATGGACTATTTGTCCAACAAAGTAATCAGACGTAGTCAAGATAGCATCAGAATCATGAAAATTCCAGCATTAACACGTATTTTGTTCTGCTGCGGGCGCGGGATTGAAAAAAAAAAAGAATAGGTGAATAGCAAAAAGTTTAGTCAAATTTAAATAATTTAAATAGTGTACTAAAGTTTTAAGTATTCTTTTTTTGAAACTTCCCTTCACTTGAACCGCCAGATTTTCTGAATTCGGGTAAATTGGGCCTCAAACTTTCAAGCTTGTCCTTTGCTTTGAACAAGTAAAAGATTGAAAATCTTAGAAATATGTGTTTTCTATTTGAGATTCTTTCTCTTATAAGATTTCTAAGATCTATTTCTTTTCTTTCTTAATACTTCCTTCTTATTAAGATTTCTTAAGTGAATTAGAATTATTAAGATGAATAGAATACTGAACTTCAACTTTCATTTATAATGAAATTCGTTTTTCATTAATAAATTTCTGAATCTTATTGAATCTTATACTTAAGAATAATAAAATAAAGACGAAAAATATTAGTACTATAATTACATTACTATTATACTCTAATACTATTACTAGATATTACTAGAACAGAACACTTTTACTATAAAGACTCAATATTCTAATTTAGACTCTAATTTACTAGAATTACTTAGAAGATACTAAGAATAGATATAGAATCTCTAACATTTTCGATTTCAATTTCATATTTCAATATATCATATTCATATTAAGATAGAATGATAGAATATATAGAATATTCTATATTAATCTAGATATAGAGAATTTCTTAAAGAATTTCTAAGATAATCTATCTATTAGAATCTTATCTAATTTCTAAGAATTAGGAAGTACTGGCCCGGCCAGTACTTATACTTAACCAGGCCGGGGAAATGAACCTTTTGTACAAAATAAAAGAAGTAAGGTATTCTTTCTATTGGAGAAATCTGTTTCGAAGAAAATAAAAATTGTTCTCAATCTTCACTTAACGTGTGAAATCACATGAGAAATTTCCAATTTGGAATGGGGAGAGATGGCTGAGTGGACTAAAGCGTCGGATTGCTAATCCGTTGTACGAATTATTCGTACCGAGGGTTCGAATCCCTCTCTCTCCGACCCCCCTGATAACTTGAGATTTTAGAATCGGAAGAAATTTCGATTATTTTCTTTTAGGAATCTTTTCTCTTTATCTAGCATCTATTCCATTTCTTTCTACATTTACCTATGAAATACCTATGAAAAAAAAGTAAAAACGAATCTCATCTCTTTTTTTATTCTTCACGCCCAGGATTACGCCCCGGATCATTAGATAAGAATCCGAAGATGAAGAGAGAAACAAAGAATATTACTACTGTGTAAACGAATAGTTTAAGAGTAAGCATTACAAATCTCCAAGATAAGATCTTTTTTTTTAAGGAAATAGATCACCTATTTTACGACACACACTATAACACTATTTTGATATGACGCTCTAAAGATGAAAAAAGAAGGAAGTTTTTTTTTCAATTTCTTTTTACGAATTTCTTTCTAATGTAATACTAATGTAATAAGATTCGTATTTTTTCATTACCAAAGATTTATTGCCATATCCATATCTATAATTAGATATTGTATGGAATCTTATAAAGGAAAGGTCAGAACAAAAGAAGAAATAAGTTGATTAGCTGATTAAAGATCATCGCCCCCTTCCCTTATTCAATTTCAATATAATATACAATAGAAAATATCAGAATTTCGCTTTTTGAATCGAGGGTTCCTAATTTCCAGACTTATCTGAATCTTATTTCTGATCTTATTGATTTTAAGAATAAAAATCTCATCTTTTTTTATCGAAGAAATTCTGAATTGAATCGAGATTTCCTTTTTATCGAAAACTTACAGCAGCTTGCCAAACAAAGGCTAAGAGAAAAAAGAGTAAAGGGATAATCGGCATAACGTCTACGATTGGATTGAAAAAGGCATAAGCCTCGGGCAATTTGGCGAAGAAAAAACTACTCGAATAAAGGGTAGAATTAAGACAGATACAGATTAAACTAAAGATATTAAACATAACAAATATTCTTTTCTTGTTCTTAAAGATTAAAATGAAATTGAAATGATAAGAAATTATCAGATTGGATTGAGTTGTTTTTCTGAGGGATTTTTTAAAAGAAAAAAGCAGATAAAAGAAAGAAATTCTGATTTTTCTTTGACTTCTCCCCAATCAAGAATCCTTCCTTACATTATCCAATCAAATAAGAATACAAGGAATTCTATTTTCATACAATATCTTAATTGAATTCTAAGTAATGATCAATTAATCTTTTTGATTCTATATCTATTGTGTTGAATCCCAGCGACAACATGTCCTATATTTCTTTTGGTTGGTTATTGACGAATAACCAATATTTAGCTTAGTTTTTCTTAGACTAAATCAAAATGGGGCGTGGCCAAGCGGTAAGGCAACGGGTTTTGGTCCCGTTACTCGGAGGTTCGAATCCTTTCGTCCCAGATCGTTTGCATCAGAAACGAAGGATTTTTCTCTAATTGAAATTGAAAATTGAATTCAACAATTTTATGTTTCATGTTGGATACACTGAATTCTAAGATTTCTTCTTAGAATCATATCTTTTTTTTACTTTTTTACTAAAAGTATTTTATTCTTAAATATTCGTGATTATTTTCGTTAACGATTCTTTGTTTTCTATGATGGAGATGGAGATGGATGATGGAGATGGAGATGGATGCCAAAAGATCAGAATCCGAGGATTCTGATTTTCTCTTTGATCTTACCTTACACGAGACTTTTTCTACTCCATAATAATGAAAACAAAGAAACTTTATTCTCAAACTATCTCTCTGATTTCAATGAAATGAAAATCAGATTCAATTGGAAATGGTAAATAATAAGTAAATAATAAGATTATAATCATGAAATCATATTTCATAAATAAAAAATGAGAAAATATTCATACTTCATGATTAATATTCATATTAGAATATATTAATACATAAATTTAATACATAACTACATAATTCTTACATAAGAATATATATTGTATATTCTTATTAAGAAGATTATCTTATTATTCTATAATTGAATATTTATGAATATTGAAATGAAATATTTAGTTTAGTATAGTTATTAGTTAGTATAGTATTATAGTATTTAGTTAAAGTGGCTAAAAACTTTTATCCATTCATGGGGATTTCTTTTTCATTTGAATGAAATGAAAGTCAAAGGCTTTTTTTGAGGTTTCTAATTTCTTTTCTTTTTTGAAAAGAAAAAGAAGGATCTTTTATGATGGACAATCTCGAAAGATCTGTTGAAGATGTAAATAAGTTTGCTTAAAACTTATTTGTTTTTTTCATGTGATATTATTCATATGAGAAAATATGGGGTAATTTGAAGTGAAATCTCCGGATAAACACTTATTTTTAAGTGTAGATTATTATGTATCGGTTCAACCAATGACTATTCATTATTCCATATTGAATCAATTGCATACGGTTCCAATTTAAAAGAAAATCAAAATTATAGGTATGTTATGGTAAAACTTCGTTTAAAACGATGTGGTAGAAAGCAACGTGCGACTTGAAGGACATGATTGGATGTGGATTCTGACATCCACCATTTTCTATACGAATGAAGATGCTCTTGTCTCGACATAGTTTGTTCTGCTAGGAACCTAATTGAATTTGTCTTGGGTTGCTAAATAAAGATAATAATGGTATATAAAGGTATAGCATATGATGGAGCTCGAGCAAAAATGATTGATTCATTTATCGGGGGAATAATCTAGGGTTAGTGACAATCAATAAGTTAGACCAACTTTGTAAATAGATCATCAATATAGAAATATAGATAAACGGAGAGGTTCAAATTTGAACAAGTTTTTGAAATGAAAAAGAAATCAAATTTGTTGAAATTTTCAAACTGTTTCGATCAAGAGTGTATCACAAAGGAATCAATCGTTCGTATTCTTTTCCCTTTTCCATAGAAAAAACAAAAGGTATGTTGCTGCCTTTTTGAAAAGGAGTAAGGATCACCGAAGTAATGTCTAAACCTAATGATTTCACAAAGCGCAAAGCAAAGACAACAAATTCCGGAACAAGGAAACACTATTTTCACTAGTCTCAACAATTGGATCAGAATGATGAAAAAAAAAAATAGATCTGAAAGGAGACAAAAAAAGAGGTTAGAGACAGCTCAAGAAATTCTAAGGATTTCCTTTCAAACTCTTTCAAAACTACCCAACTTGAGTTAGGAGTACGAATGAATTTTCTTTTCTTTTTCTGTAAAGAAGGAAAAAAGGCTCAAATTACAGTCTAATTCTTTATGGATCCATTTTTATTCCTATCTATCTATATAGATAGAAATAGAAATTCTAGAAATTAGAATCATTTTTTCTTGAGCCGTATGAGGAGAAAACCTCCTATACGTTTCTAGGGGGGCATCTTTTATTTACATCTATCCCAATGAGCCATCTATCGAATCGTTGCAATTGATGTTCGATCCCGAAGAGAAGGAAGAGATCTTCGAAAAGTGGGTTTTTATGATCCGATAAAGAATCAAACTTATTCAAATGTTCCTGCTATTTTATATTTCCTTGAAAAAGGTGCTCAACTCACAGGAACTGTTTATGATATTTTAAGGAAGGCAGAATTCTTTAAAGAATTTCGAGTTTCTTTTGATAAAAAAGAAAGTAAAAACAAGAATCGTGAATAAAAAAAGGATAGGGTAACTAACTTTGTGTAATTCTTTATTCAAAGTTTATTCTATTCATACTTATTTTATTCTTCTTTTTCTTATTCGTATTTTTTTCTTGCTTCTTTTTGTCGAACCCCCCAACAAGGGGGGTTCTTCTTGTATTTGTATTGTACCTTTCTTTTTTTGATTAAAGAAAGCCGCTATTTTTTCTATCTTTACCTTAATTCCTTATTTTTTTCCGCTCAAAGTTATTATTTATTCTTTATGTTGTGCTAATCCAACACAAATTTCTATAGAATTTCTTGAAATTTGTTTTCTAAAAAGTCCATTCATATTGACAATGGCGTCTCAAACAAATATAATTTTATCGTATATAAATAGATCTTTTTATCCCCATTCCCCTATTGGATCTTTCCTTCACTTTAGTCAAATTAGTAAAATGGATGAGTTTGCTGGATTTTTTTTATTTCGATCATATCTACACCTCATATTGATCCGGGTTGCTAACTCAACGGTAGAGTACTCGGCTTTTAATTGCGACTATGATCTTTTACACATTTGGATGAAGGAATTCGTCTAGACTATTGGTAAAGTTTATAAGACCGCGACTGATCCTGAAAGGTAATGAATGGAAAAAAAAGCATGTCGTAAACAGAATAGAAAAAAGAATAATATAATCATAGAAAAATAAGATTTCTAGTACTCATAATAGAAATAGAACAAGAATTTTTCTTTTTATAACAATTTTTAAGTTCAGTAAAGTATTTCGGGTCTAGTGAATAAATGGATAGAGCCTTATGGCTCCAATTCGAGTAAGACAAAAAAGAAACGAGCTTCCTTTCTTAATTTGAATGATTACCCGATCGAATTACTAATTATACGTTAAAAATAGATTAGTGCCTGATGTGGGAAAAGGTTCTCTTGTAAATTGTGAGTGGACCTTTGATTCTTTTTTTTATGAATCCTAATTATTCTTTATTGTGGATTGGAGACGGATGTGTAGAAGAAATAGTATAGTGATAAAAAAAGAATCTTTTCCAAAGTCAAAAGAGTGATTGGGTTGCGAAAATAAAAGATTTTTACCCCTTTTTATTATTGTTATTCTAGTTATATTAACAAGGAAAAGAAAACCAAATTGGATAGAAAGGGAAAGGAAAAAGATCTGTAGATTGGGCTCTCTGTCTCCGGGGTATATATTCTTTATTTGTTCTGACTTTTATATAATCTTTTACTTCTTCAATTCTAATTCTGTTTTTTACATCACAGTACAGTAGAAAAGTATATATATAAGTATAGACAGTGCATAGTCTATATATATATCTATTAATAATAGACTATATTATTAGTATTAGAATATATTATTTATTATTAGAATTATTTCTTAGAATAATAGAAGAATAGAAGAATTTATTATTCTACGCATACGCCGTTCTGACCATATTGCACTATGTATCATTTCATAACACAAGAAGTGCCTCTCTTTTTTGGTTACATTAGAAATGTATTTCAATAGTAGAATTACAAATTACAAGGATATTTAGATTGAAAAAAGAGAGATTTCGGCAACAAAACTTCCTATATCCGCTACTCCTTCAGGAGTATATTTACTCACTTGCTCATTATCATAGCTTAAATAGTTTGATTTTTTACGAACCTGTGGAATTTCTAGGTTATGACAATAAATCTAGTTTAGTACTTGTGAAACGTTTAATTATTCGAATGTATCAACAGAAATCTTTGATTTCTTCGGTGAATTATTCTAACCAAAATGGATCTTGGGGGCACAAGAATTCTTTTTCTTCTCATTTTTCTTCTCAAATGGTATCAGAAGGTTTTGGAGTCATTCTGGAAATTCCATTCTCGTCGCAATTAGTATCTTCCCTTGAAGAAAAAAGAATACCAAAATCTCAGAATTTACGATCTATTCATTCAATATTTCCCTTTTTAGAGGATAAATTATCGCATTTAAATTATGTGTCAGATCTACTAATACCCCATCCCATCCATCTGGAAATCTTGGTTCAAATCCTTCAATGTTGGATCAAAGATGTTCCTTCTTTGCATTTATTGCGATTGTTTTTCCACGAATATCATAATTTGAATAGTCTCTTTACTTCAAAGAAATCCATTTACGTATTTTCAAAAAGAAAGAAAAGATTCTTTTGGTTCCTACATAATTCTTATGTATATGAATGCGAATATCTATTCCTGTTTCTTCGTAAACAG